GATTTGGTATTGGGGAGATAAAGACAAAGATACAAAAATGAGAAACAATATAGAATCAGCACTTAACCGCCTTTCTGTTAGGGATTTCGTTGTTCAAAAAAAAAAAGATTCGCAGAGAAGAGAGATATTTGTACTTTAAACTAAACTGATTTTTTTTGAGTACAATATGATTTGAAGTGTATAACAGGGGGTGCATTTATTAAACAAGTATGCAGATAGTTAGAATATCCGACTTATCTTTTATTGCCGGTTCTATTCGGGACAGCCGAGGTCGTGCTTTATCAAAAGTTCTATTCAATCCAAAAGTGAAGTAAGAAAATTGGATGATAATTCCCTATCGACAACATATCTAAAAAATAGATATCTGTGTAACAATTTATGTTCTGGGGTTTACATATACTCATATCTTTTGTTATAATTGAAATTGAGAAGGATTTTTTTCAATCAAAAAATCAATACTGATTAGTTCTGTCTCAATTTGTATTTTCTTGTGTCATTAGGAAAACACAATTTGAGATTCAAATCCCAGAATCGTTTATGAATTCCAAGTAAGAAACAAGTAAGAAAATAGTTAATGGTTCAAATTTGTCGACTGAAAATTCACATTTTCTTTTTCAATAGAAAAGCGAGAGAATGTTTTTAGGATTGTGGAGTTTCAGATACTATCCAATCAATCAGGGGATGGATCAAATCCAAAAGGAGTGTTTCTGTTAGGAAAAGTTTTAAGGAAAATGGGAGTCAAAATGCAAGTACAATAAAAATTCAGTAATCCGAGAAAATTTTCCTCCATTTTGGATCATTTTGGCGGCATGGCCGAGTGGTAAGGCGGGGGACTGCAAATCCTTTTTCCCCAGTTCAAATCCGGGTGTCGCCTGATCAACAAAAAACTCGAACTCTCTTCTTCTCTTCTGTTCTGCTGATATAACTTGCAGAATTCTTCCCTAGTAGAAGCAGAGGAAACAAACTGTTGAGAATTCTAAACATGTGGTCTGAAGCTTTTCTAAAAAAAAGGCTTGTGAATCCTCTTTCGCATCTAGGATTCAAGGAAATATTCGGTAGAGGGGCTATCAAGACTTCACGACTCCCTTCTATTACTAAGGGAGTGTCTAATGCCTATTAATTGAATGAGATTTACTATCAGGCTCTCCAATCTGATTCAATTATAGTAAATCTCATTCAATTATTCAATTAATAGTTTTGGAAAGGGGCGGAAGTTGCTTTATATACGACGGACTCGCGAGAATCTCTGAGTGTTCAGGTATCTAATCAATATTAGATTAAATGGATAATTGACCTTTCTAGACAAAAGAGGAAAAGGAAAAAGACAGAATTTTTTTTTGGCAACCCCTAGGAAACCCCCCTGTTTCACAGCGATAATTGGGAAAAGGAGTATCAAATGTAGAAATAGAGGTCTGTAATAGATAGTGATTTCTCTTTTTTAGTGATTTCTCCTTTTCTATTTTTCCTTATCAAGGTCAACAAAATAAAAAAAGAATAGGCCTTATTATTCTTATTGTTAATTGTTCCATGTTCCCATTCCTTTGGGATGTTACTACGTATTTTTTTCTTGTGTTTAATCGTTCCCGATTCGAAATCATAATTGATTTATTGGATTGGTTTATCAACGGTGTTCGGTCAGAATCCTTTTTTGACTCTTCGCTATTGATTCCACTATTATTAGTGAAGAATAATAGAATAATTCCTTCGTATTTATAGAGATAGGGGACATAATTCACATGGATATAGTAAGTCTCGCTTGGGCTGCTTTAATGGTAGTGTTTACATTTTCCCTTTCACTCGTAGTGTGGGGAAGAAGTGGGCTCTAGAAGTACTACTAATTTAATTGAGTTGAGGAATCAAACCGTATTAATTGTTTTATAGATCGTTCTGCGACACGCTTTGAATTATTTCAAATAAAAATCTCTCGATTTCGAATACCGTTGGAGTCCAATGGAGTAATCTATGATATGATTCATATCATACTCTTTCAATCAAAGAGATATTGCAGCGACTCATGTGTTTCTATTTCGACAAGAAAGGGATTAAGATATAGAGGGTTATAAATTTTTTACAACCAAAAATTATTCCGAAATTTGCTATTGCAATCAATCAAATGGGCTCTTACTATACTTTATAGATAGATACTGAGGAAGACCGGCCCTTTTTTTTTTATTTTTTTCTCTTCTTTACTGTTCAATGAAGAAGTCGTTTTGTTAAGTGTATACGCACTTTCTATGAGAAATGAGATAGTGGTTGTCTAACGAAAGACTATGCAACAATAAGATCTTGCCTTGGGTGAGTCACATATTGGGCATTTTCCGCTTGGTTTCTAATTTTAGAAAGGCAATTTATGCTTTATCGACTTATTTCATATCATGTTTCGGGCGTTAAAAATTGGTTAGTTTTGCTCTGACTTATTAGTAAAAGTAAAAGAATTAGAATCCTAAGATAAGATTATTTCAGATTGATCGGAACAAATAGATATAGCAAATTGGGTGTTATGTCAATTCCATACAATATATGGAATTCATATAGATATGAAAAGAATATTAATATTGTAGGTTGATCTACAGAAACTTAAGTTATTCTAAATTACACCTTTATAGATTAAGAGATAGATAGTATGTATGGTAAGAAAGATTCATCTATTTCTTTCTTACCATACATACTATCTCTTAGTATACTTAGAATACTGCCGATTCTAGTCCGCTCATTTCATTTAAGTTAAAACGAAAAATTGGAATCCCTTTAATTTGACTTCGAAAATTCTTGATAAGAACTCAGAAGGAAAGTTTCAATCAAATGAATTTAAAAATTCAATTGAATTAATCATTTTGACTGACTGTTTTTACGTAAATGATAAGTAGAAAGGCGGTAGGAACTAGAATAAATAATGCAGTAGCAATAAATGCAAGAATATTTACTTCCATAATCTCATCGGTTTTTTTACTTCGCAATAACTCGGGATTTAATCCCCTAGAGATGAAAAATTTTTCGTCTGTAAATTCAATGACTGAATTACCTCTCGATGCTATTGAATCGGATCAATATCATGAATAACAATATCAGATCTATCAAATCAATTCGTCGTCGAGACTTGAATAGTATAACATAGGAAATTCTTTTATCCATACCAACCCAAATTAGGATTCCTGACTCAATCAAGCCAAAATTCTTTTAGTTATCATCCGTTTCCTTATTTTTTCCCTTACCTTGTGCCTTCCTTGTACAATCATCTGATGAAGGATCGCCAGATTGCCTTTCCACTTCGATTAGTCATATAGTTACAAACCTAAACATAAACAAACAATAAAAGCGAAATGGAAAAAAAGAGTTAAGTTCTAAACTCCCCCTTTTACTGTGATTTTTTGGAAGATAAAGAATTTTGGGAAGATAAAGATGAGGCTGTACAAAAGATCTAATATTCATTAAATGAACTATTTTGGGGGTGGGGATTTGCTCTAAAAATTAAGAAAAAAAGGAAAGAAATGGGAATGAAAGTATGCCCCCGACACCCTTTACTAGTTCGGAAAAATGAATTGATGCATTTATTGGATATTGGATCCGGCGGGACTGGCGGGGCTCGAACCCGCAGCTTCCGCCTTGACAGGGCGGTGCTCTGACCAATTGAACTACAATCCCAGGGAAATAAGGGATCTAGCAGAAAATTTGATTATTTTTTTTTCTTCGTGTGGGGTATTTCTAAAGGATAAGGGATCTCATGGTAGATTGGCAAATTATTGGGCCGAGCTGGATTTGAACCAGCGTAGACATATTGCCAACGAATTTACAGTCCGTCCCCATTAACCACTCGGGCATCGACCCAGGAAGAATCAATTTGAGGCTTATTGGTAATCCATGATCAACTTCCTTTCGTAGTACCCTACCCCCAGGGGAATTCGAATCCCCGCTGCCTCCTTGAAAGAGAGATGTCCTAAACCGCTAGACGATGGGGGCCGACTTGCCCAACCGCCCTCATACTATCATCATAGTATGATCAGTTTTTTGAAATTGTCAATATAACGGAATGATTAGATCTGAGAGATCTTTGGGTTTTTCAGAATTGTATAGAATTTTTGTTTTGGATTCGTCATTCATGAATGGTTCATTAGAATCGACATTCTCTATATAAATCTACTAAAATATATCTAGTAAGCGGGATCAAGAAGTTATCAAAATTTGATCTAAGACTTTAGTCTTAGGGGACAAGTAGAATCTCTTTATCACATAAATCTCTTGAAATTTTTTTATGGCGAATTGGCAAGTGTACATGTCTGTTATGTATAAATCAAGTGAATTTTTTTTTGATAGAGATCATCTCAATAAAAGAAATTAGGGCTGGTCGTGAAACACCTCATTTTACCCTAGACTTGCTAGGTAAATCCAGTTGATTTTTTTTAAAACAGCCACTGGCCACTATAGGTCTACTACTATAGGTCTACTGCATATACTTAATATATATAATGTGGATATAGAAATTTTATCTACCTAGTTACTAGTTCGGGAATTAAATCAAATAAGCCCTTTTAACTCAGTGGTAGAGTAACGCCATGGTAAGGCGTAAGTCATCGGTTCAAATCCGATAAGGGGCTTTTCTTTTTTTTATAAATTTTTTTCATAAAAGTCCAGTCATAGTATTCAGAAATAGCTCTATTTTTTTGGATTTTTGTTGTGGAATACAAAAGGAACTAACTGGAAAATACGTTATCCTTAATACTGAGTTAGAGTATAGTAGTTCTAGTTAGAAAGTGGAACGTTTACTCAATCAATATTCATGATTAGGAATAATAATAAGTCGCCTCTTGAATCATCAAAGATCCCTAATTTTACATTATCCCAATGAAATCTATTGAAAAGATTCGAAATCAACAAAAGAAAAAGAAAGTGGACCTGACCCATTTCATTATGACTATATTCGCTATTCTGATATTAAAATTCGATAGAGATGAAATTTGAATTAGAACAGTTGACCTCCCTCCTTTTTTTCAAATTTCAATTCT